TTGTAAGAGTGAGACTTGAACTCACTTTTTCGGGAGATGAGCCCGACGACTTACCCTTAGTCTATCTTACAACTCGTTTAAACAAAAAAGACAATTCATTATAAGTATGAAATTCCGGAGGAGAAAGATGTTTTCACTCTAAAGAAACACCTCCTTTCCAACCTAAAAACTTTTCTTCTGTCACAAAAAGATCAAAAACAATATATAAAAACCAAATAACACCTAAAATCGAAACAACAGACCCTAAAGAACTTATTAAATTCCAACCAGCGAAAGCATCCGCAAAATCAGAATATCGTCTTGGAAATCCAGTCAAACCTAAAAAATGTTGAGGAAAAAAAGTTAGATTAACACCAATAAACATTAATCAAAAATGAATTTTACCAAAAAACTCATTATAACAAAACCCACTAATTTTCCCAATTCAATAATAAAACCCCCCAAAAATAGCAAAAACCGCCCCCATAGAAAGAACATAATGAAAATGTGCAACAACATAATATGTATCATGTAAAACAATATCAAGAGAACTATTTGCTAAAACAACCCCTGTTAAACCACCAAGGGTAAATAAAAAAACAAACCCCATCGCCCAAAGCATTGGAGTATCTAATCTAAGAACACCCCCATAAATTGTTGCTAACCAACTAAAAACTTTTATCCCCGTAGGAACAGCAATAATCATCGTCGCCGCAGTAAAATATGCTCTTGTATCCACATCCATTCCAACTGTAAACATATGATGGGCCCAAACAATAAACCCAAGAAGACCAATTGAAAGCATTGCATAAACCATTCCCAAATACCCAAAAATTTGTTTCTTTCCAACAAAAGTTGGAATTATTTGAGAAATCATACCAAACCCCGGTAAAATTAAAATATAAACTTCTGGGTGACCAAAAAACCAAAATAAATGTTGAAATAAAATAGGGTCGCCCCCCCCAGAAGGATCAAAAAAAGTAGTATTAAAATTACGATCTGTTAACAACATCGTAATAGCACCTGCTAAAACAGGCAAAGATAAAAGCAATAAAAAAGCTGTAATTAAAATAGACCAAACAAATAAAGGCATTTTATTAAAAGTGACACCCGGGGCTCGCATATTAAAAATTGTCGTAATAAAATTTATTGCTCCCAAAATAGAAGAAACCCCAGCCAAATGAAGACTAAAAATAACCATATCAACAGAACCCCCAGAATGAGTTTGAATCCCCGCAAGAGGAGGATAGACCGTTCATCCTGTACCTGCCCCTTGTTCAACAAAAGCAGAACCTAATAACAAAAAAAGAGCAGGAGGCAACAACCAAAAACTAATATTATTTAATCGAGGAAAAGCCATATCTGGAGCCCCTATATATAACGGCACCAATCAATTCCCAAAACCCCCAATCATAACTGGCATAACTAAAAAAAAAATCATAATAAAAGCATGTGCTGTGACAATTACATTATAAAGATGATCATCTCCTAACATAGCCCCAGGGGCAGACAACTCTAATCGTATAAGCATACTAAAAGCAGTACCAATTAAACCGGCCCCCCCCCCAAAAACTAAATATAAAGTTCCAATATCTTTATGATTTGTAGAAAAGACCCAACGAATTAAATAAGTATTTTTCATTATAATCAAATAAAAACAGCTTCTTTTTTAAAAAACCCCTCTTTTAAAAAATCTCTTTGATCTATTTTTTTTCTAAAAAAAAGAGATTTTTTAATTTGAGGTAAAAGAATAAACACAAATAAAAACAAAAAAGAAAAAAAAAGAAAAAAAGTATACCCATATTGACTCAAAAACGTTATTGTATTTAATTGCGGCATTTCAGAGAAGATAGGACTTGCACCTATATTTTTAGCTTTGAAGGCCAATGGCTTACTTTAACCGAATTCTCTACAACATAACAAAGAAAACAATTACCCCGATAAACATAACTAAAGCATAATTAAAAACTAATCCAGATTGTAAATTACTTATTTTTTGAACTTGTAAAATAAAAAATTGAATAAGACCCTTTGGTCCAACAAGCTCTAACACTCCTTTATCAATAGTTAAATTAAAAATATTAGACCCTATTTTATATATTTTTTTTACAAAAAAAAAATTAAAAAAAAAATTAATTTGTCAAGCAGAACTAAGAAACCCATAAACATATAAAATAAAAAATAATTTCTTAGAAAAAAAATAATAAAACAGAAACACCACACCAAAACCCCCAAACACGCTTAATAAAACTGGAAGAATTTTAATCTTTAAAAAAAGGACTGGAGAAACCCCAATTTGAAAAGACCAAACAACTTCTTTACATAAATAACCTCAAAAAATACTTCCTAATGCTAATATGCCCAAGGGGAGTAAAAGCAATCCTTCTCCTTCTTTAAGAAAATAAATTTTTGCTCATTTAAAAGTAGGATTGGACAAAAAAGACAAATAAATTAAACGAATAGAATATATTGCAGTTAATAAAACAGAAAAACACCCCAATCAATAAACAAATATTAAATAAAACTGCCCAAAAGCAAACTCTAAAATTAAATCTTTTGAATAAAACCCTGTTAAAAAAGGAAGCCCCATTAAAGAAAAAGAACCTATAAGAAAAAAAATATAAGTTAAAGGAAGAAAGTGTAATAACCCCCCCATTTTTCTCACATCTTGCTCATCTACCATTGCATGAATTAAAGACCCTGCACTTAAAAACAACAAAGCCTTAAAAAAAGCATGATTCATTAAATGAAATAAGCCAATTGAATAATGAGAGAGCCCACAAGCAACCACCATATACCCCAATTGACTACAAGTAGAATAAGCCACTATTTTTTTCAAATCATTTTGAACTAAACCAATTGTACCCGCCACAAACACAGTCAAAACCCCAATAATTGTTATAAAAATTAACACAAGAGGAACAACATCAAATAAAGGCGACACTCGAATTAACAAGAAAACACCTGCCGTAACCATTGTTGCTGCATGAATTAAAGCAGAAACCGGAGTTGGTGTAATTTTTCTATTATTTCCATACTAGACAGGACTTGTTCTTCTATTTTCTCTTTTTTCTACTCTCACTGACTTTTATTTTCAAGGGCCAGTTCCCTCCCCCTTACTATATTACAACTTACTCTATTTTATTTTATTCTCACTCTAATCCCCCTTTTAATCACTCATAAATCAAACCTAAAATTAATACAAAAAAAAAGCCAACCATTGTTCAAAACCCAAAAGGAGCAATCATATTATATAAAACACATCAGGGGAAAAAAAAAGAAATCTCTAAATCAAAAATTAAAAACAAAATACCAATTAAAAAAAATCGTATTGAAAAAGGCCGCCCTAAAAAACTAAATGGCACAAAACCACACTCATACGCAGAAACCTTCTCTCGATCCGGACTTCTTTCCCCAATAAAAAAAGAAATTATTGAAAATAATCCAGCTAAAACAATTACAATAAAAAAAAACAAAAAAAAACTAAACACTAACCTCGCAAAGAACTAAAAGACCTCAAAATAATTGTCCCCCTAATTCGATAATATACAACTAAAAGAGCCAAACCAAGAGAAGACTCTGCCGCTGCAATTGTTAAGCCCATTATCATAAAAATTTGTTCTATTAAAATATCTATTTCTTTAGAATTTATTAAAAAAAAAAAGAAAGAAGATAACAAAACTAATTCAATAGAAACAATCATTATAATAAAATGACCACGATTTAAAACAATACCCCAAGCTCCTAATAAAAACAAAAGAACAACAACAACCAAATATTTATAATACACTTATTTAAATCTTTGTGCTCCAGGAGGATTTATAACAACACTTCATTCAGAACTCCCGAGGCTTCCTCTTCCCCATTTTTTAAGAGTCTCATTTAAAAAAGTTGCATTATCAGGCTCCACCAAGCATATCCAAGAAACTCAATCCATACAACACCTGTAAAACAGAAATTCCTTGACTAATAGTTTTAACCCCTAATACACTTTTAATAGCAAAAAAAACGAAATTTTAAGAACCCCATCAATATACACAAATATACAAAAACAACCACACGACATCAACGAAATGTCAATACCAACACGCTGCTTCAAAACCAACATGTTGACAAGAAGTAAATTGATCTGAAAATAAACGAAATAAACAAACCATTAAAAAAGTTGTTCCTATTATTACATGAAATCCATGAAACCCAGTTGCAACAAAAAATATTGCTCCATAAACAGAATCTGACAAAGCAAAAGGAGCTTGATAATACTCTGCTGCTTGTAAAATCGTAAAGTAAACACCCAAAAAGATTGTTCAAAACAAAGCCAATTGAGCCTCTGTTTTATCACCACTAACAATAGCATGGTGTGCTATTGTAACAGTTACTCCGGAAGTCAACAACACCGCAGTATTTATTAAAGGAACCCCCAAAGGAGTTAATACAGAAATTCCTTGAGGAGGTCAAACAACACCTAATTCTACAGCAGGCGCCAAACTACTGTGAAAAAAAGCCCAAAAAAAAGAAAAAAAAAAAAGTACTTCAGAAAGAATAAATAAAAGCATCCCATATTTTATACCCTGTTTTACAACTAAAGAATGATGACCTTGAAATGTAGACTCTCGTATAATATCTTGTCATCAAACAAACATAACCCCCAAAATAACAACTAAACCTAAATATAAAAGAAAAATAAAACCATAATGAAAATAGACCACTGAACCAACAGTAAGAAAAAACGCTCCTGCCGCCCCAACAAAAGGCCATGGAGAAAATTCAACTAAATGAAAAGGATGATATTGCATCAATAAAGGGTCTTCAACTAAATAAATTGAACGAAATCCCACCAGTAAAGGATCTTCAACTAAATAAATTGAATGAAATACCACCAATAAAAGGTTAATTAAATTATAGAGATAATATAATATCACAAAGTTAATTAAAATAATCAAAACACCAACCAAGACTACTTTTAAAACAAAACCCCCTTAGCCTTCTTTTCTTAAAAAATCCAAATATTGAACATATTCTTTTATTGAAACCCCTTTTATAACTATTGGCATAAAAGAATGATTTGCTCCACAAATTTCCGAACACTGACCAAAAAAAACCCCCGGTCGTTTTATAAAAACACCTGTTTGATTTAAACGACCGGGAACAGCATCTATTTTTAATCCCAAAGAAGGAACAGCAAAAGAATGTAAAACATCTGCTCCAGTAACTAAAAATCTTGTATGAGTTTGAACCGGAATTAAAAGCTTTTGATCAACTTCTAATAAACGATTTCCCCCAGAAATTAAATCAGAAGTCGGAACCATATAAGAATCAAAACCCAAGGTTTCTCCTTCATAATCAGAATACTCATAAGACCAATACCATTGATGTCCAACAACTTTAATTGTTAAAACTGGAGCCACCACCTCATCCATTAAATATAACAATTTTAAAGATGGCAATGCAATAAAAATTAATATAATAGCCGGAAAAATCGTTCAAACAATTTCTAAAAAAGTACCATCCACTAATTGACGATCATAATACTTATTTTCTATCGCTTCTGCAATAAACCATAAAACAACATTAACAATAATAATCAACAAAATCAAAACCTGATCATGAAAAAAAACAATTTCTTCAACTACAGGGTCTCCCACATCCTGAAACCCCAAAGACCAAGCCTCTGGTCCATCACAAAAAATCTTTAAAAACAAAATCTCCATCAACACACACAAATCTACAGAAACAACCACACAACAAAAATTTTAACAGAGACTAAACGGTTTTCTATTTTTAATCTTATTCTCAAGGGCCAGTTCCCCCACCCTTACTATGTTACGACTTACTCTATTTTATCTATTTCAATAAAGGCGACGGGCAATTTGTACTAACATTGCGGAAAATTCATTGAAACGCTCTACTTTTCAATTACTATTAAATTCCACTTACTTACTTTTTTTCAAAAAAAATCCGAACTTTTTCTTTAAAATTAAAAAAAAAAATGTAGCGCATCTAACCCCGAAACATAAGGGCAATAATACCTGACTTCAACCTTTATAGGATTAAATTTATTTTTGTTTAAAACATAAATTGACGACGGCCATGCAACACCTGAAAACAAGCTTCGGTAAGGTAACTCGCGGATTATCGAATTAAGCGACACGCTCCTCTAATTAACAATGAACAGCCAAGTTTTTTGAATTTTAATCTTGCGATCATACTACTCAAGCAATTTCATACTTTATTCTCTGACAAAAAAAATTTTATTTACGGTTTCGACTACCAGGGTCTCTAATCCTGTTTGCTCCTTGAACTTTCGTGTTTAAGAATTCAATATTTTTTATTATAACTGAATTTCATGAATTGTTTATTTTACTTGGATTTCATGAGAACATATAAAAAATATTTAAAATAAATTGTTTTCACATAAAGAATTCCTTTTTTCATTTTAACATTCAACAATTACCAAAAAAATTCTATTTACTTTTTTAAATATATTACCTTTACACGCTTTCTGCTTTTTAAAAAAAAACTAACCCTTAAGTTTCACCGCGTCTGCTGGCACTTAATTTGACAGGTTTAAATGTTCTACCTATGTCTCACTTTCATGAATTGCATAAAACTCTCTACTGCTGCCAAAAGTTTTCCCTTGTATCAGTGAAAATGTGGTTTTACCATGCATCTTCGGAAAAAAAGAACTTAACCTTTTTTACCTAATACAACAAATAAAAAAAACACAATTCCTTCAATTGCATATTTTTATTCCACCCTCACCTGTTCGCATCTACTAACATGTATAACCCAGACCAAAAGCTTTTTTTTCCCTAAAACCAAAGGAGTCAACCTCTTTTTTCTCAAAACCAAAGGAGTTAATTTCTTCCTCAATACACACAAAAATATAAAAACAACCATTCAACAATCACCAAATGTCAATATCAACTAACTTCTTAAAAAAACTAACTCACTGGACTAAAAACAAGGCTGTTTTTAATTAAATCAACAACAAAAAAAGGAACAATTCCCCCTAAAAAAATTATTATCAAAAAAGGAAACATCACAAAAACTTCTTGTCTATTTAAATCCCTATTAAAAAGAAGATAATTTGACCCTGGCCCAAAAGAAATACGATTAAACAAACTAAGAGAATAAACAGCAGAAAAAAGAACCCCCAAAACAACTAACCCTCCAACTCCACAATGATAACTAAACCCCGCAAGTAATGAATAAAACTCTCCAACAAAATTACAACTTAAAGGAAAGCCCATATTTGACAAAGACAAAATCAACATAAAAAAAACAAACAATGGCATTGTCAAAGCTAGACCCCTATAATACTTTATTAAACGTGTATGATGACGATCATATAAATAAGTTACTCCAATAAAAAGAGCAGAACTAACAAAACCATGCGCCAACATTAAAAAAACCGCTCCTATTAATCCTTCTATTAAATATGTAAAAATACTCAAAGGAACCAGCCCCATATGTGCAACAGAAGAATACGCAACTAATCGTTTAAAATCAATTTGACGACATGTCATCAACCCCCCATAAACAACTGCAATAACACCAAAAAAAATAAAAACAGGAGATCAATATAAAGAACCCTCTGAAAAAAGCGGCCTAGAAAAACGCAAAAGCCCATAACCCCCAAGTTTTAATAAAATTCCGGCTAAAATAACAGAACCAGCGACTGGTGCTTCAACATGTGCCTGTGGCAATCAAATATGAAATGGAATAAGAGGAAGTTTCACTGCAAAACTAAGAAACACCCCTACCAAAACTCATTTTTGAACATTAAAAGAGAATTTCATATTAAGTAAAAGAAAATAATCCATTGTTCCTGTTATTTGATATAAAAAAAGTATTGTAAAAAAAAAAAACACAGACCCTGCAAAAGTAAAAAAAAAAAAATAAAAAGAAGCACGAACTTTTTCTTCTCGAGAACCTCAAATACCAATCAAAAAAAACATTGGTATTAAGACCCCCTCAAAAAAAACATAAAATAAAAGAAGATCAAACACTAAAAAAACACCAACTAATAAAACCTCTAAAAAAAATAAACACAATAAAAACTCCTTAAATAAAACACGTATTGACTTATGACTAATTAAAACACAAACAGGAATTAAAAAAGTTGTTAAAAGCAAAAAAAACAAAGAAACACCATCTAAAGCAAAACTAATTGGACCTCAATCTAAAACAGATAAAACCTCTCACTCTACTTGATTAATAAACTGAAAAGAACTTTTTCAATCAAACCCACCTCATAAAACCAAAGCAAAAAAAAAAAAAGCCAAAGACCATTCTAAAGCTCGTTTTTTTAATATCCCTCTTTTTTCTCTAGTAATTCCTAAAATATGAATCCCTCCAACAAAAAAAACAAACCAAAAAAAACACACTAATGTAAACTAAGTGTATCTGCTAAATAAATAATTGTTAATAAACAAAAAACATAAGCCTGAATAATCGCCACTGCTATTTCCAATAATGTAATAAAAACCATTATTAAAATAGCAGCTTTAAAAACCATACCAAACCCCGCTAAAATAGCAAACAAAAGATGACCAGCAGAAAGATTTGCTGCTAAACGAACCCCCAAAGAGATTGCTCGAGAAACATAACTTACTGTTTCTATTAAAACCAAAAGAGGAGCAAGAACTAAAGGAGCCCCACTAGGCATTAAAAGACTAATAAAATCTTTCTTAAACTCCCATAGCCCAGAAAAAATAACACCAATAACAATAGAAAAAGAAAACCCAAGAGTTACAATTATATGTGTTGTAGGAGTAAAAACATAAGGGCATAAACCCAATATATTTAAAAAAACTAAAAAAAAAAAGAGAGAAAACACAAAAGGAAAATATTTTAAACCACCAATACTTAAATTTTCTTTTATAACACGATAAAAATGACTATATACCAACTCAAAAAAAGATTGTCATCTTTTAGGAATTAAAGTGATTCCTTTCAACAATAATAGAACAGTAACAAGTACAAAAAATAACATTATAGTAGAATTTGACAAACCAAAGAATCATAAAACATTAAATTGTTCAAAATAAGAAGAACCACTCAACATCTATTTATTTAAATAAAACCCACCTATTTATTATCTGTTTATTTGAATAAATAAATCTTGTTTTTTACTCAATGGTTCTGTTTCTTGAGTTAAAACAAGAACACCAATCATAGCAACTAATAAAACAAAACTAGCCAAAAGAAACAAACAAAAACAAGCAACATATAAAATTTGTCCTAAAGCCTCAATATTATGATAAGAAACAAGAAATCAAGGAATAGACAACTCTCAATTTTCTATTCGAAAAGGACTTAAAACCAATCAACTCGAAGCAATTTCAGAAAAAAAAAACACACCAATAATAAACCCTATTAATATATAATTTGTCATATCTACTTCTTCTTTTAAAAAAGCAGGAGGATAATCTGTTAAATTTAATAACATAATAACAAATAAAAATAAAACGGCAATAGCCCCCACATAAACAAGTAAAAACATTAAAGCAATAAAATCAACCCCTAATAAAAGAAAAAAAACAGCAGAATTAATAAAAACAAGCACCAATCAAAAAAGAGAAATAACAGGATTCAATGCAGAAACCACCATAACCCCAGAACCAAGAATTCCTAAAATAAATAAAAAAGAAATGACCTCCATTTAAAAAACCCCCATAACCACTTGAGAAATTAAAAAAAAAACCAAATGTGGGCAAAAAAAAAAAAAAAGAATAAAGTATAAACAAAGACCAATCAAAAAAATCTTTTTAAAATTTAATTTAAGTTCTTTTTTTAAAACTTTTGTTACAACCAAAAAAGAAGAATTTTTTTGAAAAAAAAGGATTTTTACAAATCTAACATAATAAACTCCAGCAATTACAGAACAAAAAACCGCAAAAAAAAAAACAAAATAAGACTTAGAAAGAACTCCGGATAATAAAACAACCCACTTTCCTAAAAACCCAGCAAAAGGAGGGATCCCTGCTATAGAAAATAAAACAATTCCGAAAGTAATAGAAAACAAAGGCAAATACCGAGATAACCCACTAAATTCAACCAATAAACTTTTATAAACATTAAAACTTAATACAAGAGAAAAAACACAAATAGTCATAATCACATATATAAAAAGATAAACCAAACTTGCTTGTAAACTTTCAAAAGTACCATTTTCTAAGCCCCACAAAATAAAACCCATATGACCAATTCCACTATAAGCTAATAATCGTTTTATTTTTGTTTGGTTTAAAGCACCCAAAGCGCCAACGAGTAAAGAAAAAAGAACTCCTATTAATAAAAGCCCTACAGGCAAACCAATTGAAATTAAGAGAGAAAAAACACCAATTTTAGGCACAACAGCCAATAACACAACTATTTTTGTAGGTGCTCCCTCATAAACATCTGGTGCTCACATATGAAAAGGAGCAATAAAAAGCTTAAAAAAAAGAGCCACAATAATTAAAAGATAACCAATTGGCATACAAACATCAGAAATATTTAGTTTAGAATTAAAAAGTAATTCTATATAAGAAAAATACACACTGCCCCCAATTCCACACAATAAAGCACACCCAAATAAAAACAACCCTGAAGAGAGAGCACCTAAAACAAAATATTTTAACCCCGCTTCTGCACTATAACTGGACCCTTGGGCGATTAGAATAAAAAAACAAAGAGTAAAAAGTTCTATTGATAAATAAATAGAAAGCCAATTATTAGAAGAAATTAAACAAAAAACCCCAAAAACAACAATTAAACATAAAACAGGAACCTCCATTTGTTCTTCTTTTTTTGGTCCCAATAAAAGTAAAACAGCAAAAAACCCAATTAAAACAAAAAACTGTGCTCATTGCAATTCAAAAAAATAAAACCCAAAAAAAAACAATAAAAAACAAAAAGAAAATTTTAAAAGAAAACCACAAAGACTTAAAACCACCAAACTTAAAACAAAACTACCTAAAAAAATAATTTCATTAATTTTTTTTTAATAGCTGATTTTCTAAAAAACCAAAAAGAGGCATAATAACTATAAAATAAAAAAAATAAAAAAAAGAAAAGATTTGACCAATTGTAATAAAAGGCTCTTCTACTACTTGTGAGCCAATTCAAGTTAAAAGACCAAAGCTAGCTATTAAAAATCAAAAAAGAATACGCCCTAAAGGACGAAAAAATAACCCTTTCAAAACACTCTTATGTAAAATTGGTAATAAAAATAAAATTAAAATACTACAAAACATTGCAACAACCCCGCCTAATTTATTTGGAATAGAGCGTAATATTGCATAAGCAAATAAGAAATACCACTCTGGTTGAATATGAACAGGAGTAACTAAAGAATTAGCTTGAATAAAATTTTCCGAATCCCCTAAAAAATTTGGCATAAAAAAAATAAACACACAAAAAAAAAAAAAAAGAATAAAAAAACCAAAAAGATCTTTTGAAGTATAAAAAGTATGAAATAAAACATTATCAGTAGAAGAACTAAAACCCATAGGATTATTAGACCCACTTACATGTAAATAAACCAAATGAAGAGCTACTAAAAAAACTAAAACAAAAGGGAATAAAAAATGTAAACTAAAAAACCGATTCAACGTCGCCCCAGAAACACTAAAACCTCCTCAAACCCATTGAACAATATCTACTCCAAAATAAGGTATTGCAGACAATAAATTTGTTATAACAGTTGCTCCCCAAAAAGACATTTGTCCCCAAGGTAAAACATAACCCATAAAAGCAGTCGCCATCGTTAATAAAAGAATCACAACTCCAACACTTCAAACATGAAATTTTAAATATCCCCCATAATACAAACCTCGCCCAATATGAACATAAAGACAAAAAAAAAATAAAGAAGCCCCATTTTCATGAAGATATCTTAATAAAAACCCATAATTAACATCTCGCATTATATGACCAATAGAAATAAAAGCTAAAGAAGTATCAGAACAATAGTGCATAGACAAAAAACACCCAGTAATAATTTGTAAAACTAAACAAAACCCCAATAAAGACCCAAAATTTCAAAAATAACTTATATTTGAAGGAGAAGCTAAATCTACTAAAAAACCATTAATAGGATGTAAAACTGGGTTTTCTTTTCGTAGTGGCATTAATTATTTTTTTTAATGACATAATTAAATTGGGGGGGGGCCATTAAATGAAAATAAAACACTCGCTACAAAAAGAACAACCCCTAAACTCAAAGGCAAATACCCCTTTCATAATAAAATCATTAATTGATCATATCGAATTCTTGGAAATGACACTCGTGTCCATAAAAAAAACCAAACAATAAAAACAATTTTCAAACCAAAAGGTAAAAAAGACCACCCCCCAAAAAATAAAAGAATAGTTAAACAACTCATAAAAATAATATGTGCATATTCTGCTAAAAAAAATAACGCAAAAGACATAGAAGCATACTCAACATTATAACCAGAAACTAATTCCGACTCCCCCTCTGTCAAATCAAAAGGAGCACGATTTGTTTCTGCTAAAACAGAAACCAAAAACATTATAACGACAGGGAAAAAAGGAATAAAAAACCAAATAAAACTTTGAGCCAAAACAATTTTATTTAAAGCCAAAGAACCGACACACAAAAGAACAGAAATAAGAAGTAAACCAATAGAAACCTCATAACTAATCATTTGTGCTGCAGCACGAACTGCTCCCAAAAAAGCATATTTAGAACGGCTTCCCCACCCAGACATTAAAACAGCATAAACAGTAATAGAAGAAAGAGCTAAAATTCATAAAAGACTAATTTTAAAATCACTAATACCAACCCCATAATCATAAGGAAGTAGGCCCCAAACAAGAAAAGCCAATGTAAAAGAAACCACTGGAGCAAAAAAATAAACAAAACCACTTGCTTGATGAGGCAAAACCATTTCTTTAATAAATAATTTTATACCATCAGCAAAAGGCTGCAATAACCCTCCCCCAACAACATTCGGTCCCTTTCTTATTTGTATATACCCTAAAACTTTTCGTTCTGCTAAAGTTAAAAACGCCACAGCAACAAGTAAAGGAATAATAACAAAAAAAGCTTTAATCAAATAAAAAGAAATAGACCACATAAAGTCTCTTAAGCAGCAAAACAAACATTTATCGCCCACAAGTAAACAAAATTTTGTTTTTCCTGTATATAGTGGATTTTTTAATTAATTATTTAATTAAAAGGCCCAAGAACCTTCCATTGCATCCGGTAATCAAGTATGTAACCCTAATTGAGCAGATTTACCTATAACCCCAAAAAATAAAAATAAACAAATAAAAAAAATTTCATTAGAAAAAGACACAAGATTAAAAAGAGAAGAAAAATCAAAAGACCCAAAAGTATTTCAAACAAAAAACATGGCTACAAGCAACCCAATATCACCAACTCTATTTATCAACATAGCTTTAATTGCAGCTCGATTTGCCTCTAATCTTGTTAATCAAAAATTAATCAATAAATAAGAACAAAGACCAACCCCTTCTCATCCAATAAATAACTGAAGAAAATTATCACTTGTAACTAATAAAACCATTAAAAAAGTAAATAAAGAAAGATATGCCATAAATCGAGGAATGTGTGGATCTCCTCGCATATAAGCAATAGAAAAAATATGAACTAAAGTAGAGACAATAAAAACTACAAATAACATAACAACAACTAAACAATCAAATTGCAAACCAAAAAAAACAAGGAACAACCCAGAATCAAACCACTTTCATAATTTAAGATATGTTACAGTTGAGTTAAATAAAATTTCAACCCCAACTAAAAAAGAATAAGACAAACCAATAATTAAACAACCAGAAGTTAAAACCCCAGCTCCCCTTTCTCCAATTTTTCTCCCAAAACAACTAGTTATCACCGCTCCAATTAAAGGAAAAAATAAAACTAAAAGATACATAAAAAAAACAAACCAAAAAAAACATTTAAAACAATTCAATATCTTTTTCACACTTAAGAAGTAATCAGTAATTAACCTAAATTCGATCGTAACTTACCAAAATAAGAGGACCGCTAATTCTTCAATCCTTTCGTACCAGAAGATAGTTATATCAATGTTTCTTCATATTGTAGATAGAAACCAAGCTGTGTTACCACGCTTTTAACTCAAATCATGTACAGTTTTAATGAATGAACAAATCAACCCTTAAGAGTGACTACACCTTAGGACACTGCAATTCAACATCGAGGTCGCAAACATCGTCGTTAATTAACTCTCAAACGCTATTGCGCTGTTATCCCCAGGGTAACTTTTATCTGTTTTCGTTGTTTTTTTCATTCAAAACAACGGATCATAAAACACACCAATAATGTCTTCTAAAAACTTTCAAAGTGAAACGTTTGTCATAGTTCGTTTTCGTTACTTTTTAAAAAACTGTCGCCCCAACAAAACTGTCCTGCTTATAAAAAAAAACTTTTTTTTAAATAAGCTTTCAGTAAAGCTCCATGGGGACTTCTCGTCTAACAATTTTAATGTGGCATCTTCACCACAAATTCAATTTCATTAAATCTTTTTTTAAGACAGAAAAACTTTCGTAACACCATTCATACCGGTCAACAATTAATTGACAATTGATTACGCTACATTACCACAGTCAGTGTTACCACGGCCATTTAATTGTCTTTATTAATAAGCAAAACAAATTTTTTTTAGATACAACCATAGGGCAGGTATCACCTTTTATAAAAATCAAAAAGCTATGTTTTTGGTAAACAGTCGAAGTCCTTCTTTGCCGAGTTCCTTAAAAAAAGTTTCTTTTTTTTTTCTCTTTCTTTAATTAGAAAAACAGTTCTCTTTTTTCTTTTTCCTGATATTTTATATTTTCAAAAAAAAACTCATTAAAAATATTCTAAAAGGCTGTTTGACCCAAAAAATGGTAATATAAAGAAAAACAATAATATTAATATTACTCATATAAAAATAATCTCTACTGAAAAACAGTTTGTTCTGCTACAAAATAAATTTTATTTTCAGAGTTTTAGTTCTATTTTAGCCACCAAAATTTTAAAAATTTTTAAAATTTTTAAATAAACAACTACGCACTTTTTCAAAGATGGCTGGTTCCAAGCCTACTTTTTTATTATCTAAATTTTTATTTTTTTAACACTAAAAAAGAAAAATGACCTTAACTTCTGATTTGAGCTCTCTCTTTTAACAAAAAATCTTTTCATTTTTTGTTTGTCTACTTTTTTTTTGTTTTTTTTTTTATTTTATGACAATTTAAACAAAAAAAAAAGAACACTACTTTAATAGTTTTCGCAGAAAACCAGCTATATCCAAGTTCGATTAATTTTTCACCCCTAATCACAGATTTTCTGAGAGTTTTGCCACAACCACCAGTTTGTTCTGATACTATCTATGATTAAATCACTTGGTTTCGGGCACTTTGACTAATAAAAAATTCTTTTAACCTTCCTTTTTAAATCCGCCAAATTAATCTTTTTTATCCCTTATACAAAAGGTACGTTATTTCAAAACTGCTTTAAAAATAATAAATTCAAGCTCTTTTCAACTCTCTTTCAGCTTTCCTTTACAGTACTCACACTATCAGTATAAACTAACGTTCAGTATAGATCTATGATCACCTTTAATACAACTATCATATAATAAAATGCCAGCTCCACTGTAACCACGAGTTAAAACAAAATCGTGGTCATTTTATTATATAAAACTCCAGTTTCGCTCGCCACTACTTCCGGAATCTCGCTTGATTTTTACTTAATATTAAGATGTTTCCGTTCAAATTTCCGCCTCGCTTTCCCATAGAAACAATAACTATTTCAGCCTCTAATCTCCACCGTTTCAAAAAATATATCGTCTAATCTTAGTTTATCTTAGCTATCCTTTTTATTTTTTTTTTCTTTTTTATTTATTACAAAAAGACACCACCTATTTCTCATCTATTTATTAAAATAAATAAATAAAAATTTTTCT